AAGAGCCAAAACTGCTAAGGGCATTCCATCCAGCGTAAGCATCTGGATAATCTGGAATGCGACGTGGCATACCCGAAAGCCCTAAGAAATGCATGGGAAAGAGGGTCAGATTAACCCCGAAAAAAGTGATCCAAAAATGGATTTGACCTAAAGTTTCAGGGTATGTCCGACCAAAGATTTTACCCACCCAATAGTGAAATCCTGCAAATAAAGCAAAAACGGCTCCCATAGAAAGTACATAATGGAAATGTGCAACCACATAATAAGTATCATGTAGAGCAATGTCTAGCCCAGAATTTGCCGGGACTATTCCAGTGAGTCCTCCTATGGTGAACAAAAAGATGAACCCTACAGCAAATAACATGGGTGTTTTGTATTGTATCGAACCCCCCCACATGGTAGCGATCCAACTAAAGATTTTTATTCCAGTGGGGACAGCTATGATCATGGTAGCAGCGGTGAAGTAGGCACGGGTATCAACGTCTAAGCCCACAGTAAACATATGATGAGCCCAAACAAGAAATCCAAGAACACCTATACTGATCATGGCATAAACCATGCCTAGATACCCGAAGACCGGTTTTCCCGAAAAAGTCGAAACGATATGACTTATGATACCGGATCCAGGCAGAATGGGAATATACACCTCTGGATGACCGAAGAACCGAAAGAGATGCTGGTATAATATGGGGTCTCCCCCTCCTGCGGGATCAGAAAAGGTTGTATTAAAGTTTCGATCGGTTAATAACATTGTAATTGCCCCTGCCAGTACCGGAAGTGATAATAAAAGTGGGAATGCTGTTACTGGAACGGACCACACAAATAGGGGTGATCTATGCATAGTCATTCCAGGTCCACGCATGTTGGAGATAGTTGTTATAAAATTGATAGAACCTAAAATGGATGAAACACCAGATAGATGAAGACTAGAAATTGCTGAATCAACTGCTCCTCCAGAATGGCTGGTAATACCACTTAAGGGCGGATAGACCGTCCACCCAGTGCCGCTACCCACTTCTACTAAGGCTGAGCTTAATAGGAGCAAGAGACTTGGCGGCAACAACCAGAATGAAATATTATTTAATCGTGGAAATGCCATGTCAGGTGCACCTATCAGAATCGGAACAGACCAATTACCAGATCCACCTATCATCGCCGGCATAACCATAAAAAAGATCATTAAAAAAGCGTGAGCCGTTATTAAAACATTATAAAGTTGATGATTCCCACCAAGAATTTGATCGCCGGGTCGTGCTAATTCCATACGAATCAATACTGAGAAGCATGTGCCCATCACTCCTGCAATGGCACCGAAGATGAAATATAGAGTCCCTATATCCTTGTGGTTAGTGGAGAACAGCCATCGGACCGGATTTGTCATAAAATGGAGATTCTTTCGTTTCCTTCCTTATCAGAGAGGGGCCCCTTCTTAGGGAGCGGGGCTTCTTTCTTGAAAAAGGGGGAGTGAGAGGGGAAGGCAGAATGGAAAGAGGGGTGGGGAAGGTCCGGAAAGCCCTCACTTTATTGATGGGAAATTTGGATCCCCTTTTCTTTCCTCTCCCCCCCCCGGTTCTGGTTCAGGAAAGGGTCAACGCAAGGATCTTACTTCGAAGCAATCTCTGGAGTTTTCCCTTATCCGAACGGGTCTTGCAAGAAAATAGGATTTCATATTGAGCTCCAAATATACGCTATTGGGATAGGATGGTTCCTACTAGCTCTCCCCCCTAAGAACCGCACGTGCGAGTTCCCCCGCATACGGCTCAAGTGGCGAAGGTTTGAAGACGCTCGACCCAAACAAGCAACGGCGTTCGAGCCCCCTTGGTAAAGCGCGCTAGCGCGCTTTACTTGGAGGTTCGCCCTCTGGGAGAGGAACGAATCCTTCGCGCTTGGTAAGCGCTTCGCTAGAGCCAAGCTTCGACCGCTACTGCTCGTCACTTCTGGGCGCCTTATTCCGTCACCCGAGATCCAAGTCAGCACCGGCAAAGATCTCTTGATTCCTCGCGGCCGGGCCGGCTTGGAAGCAAGCTACCTGTCGCCTATCTCACCCCCTTTCTTATTGCGAGACCTAGATCATTTACTGTCTGGCGATAAAGAGAGGCCACATTCTCGTCGGCTATACAAACATCGTCTCCAAGAATGGCATACCTAGTCAAGCGCTGTCCTGGGTACACCTTCTCTTCACAATAAAACATCACTTAGTGATGTGTTATTGTGAAGAGAGGCGAAAGCCAAGAGGTTGTCCTACTCTAAAGAATACGACACCTCGAACTGAGCGAAGAAAGGGTACTTCAAAGATAGATCTGCTGAAGATTGCATCTAAACAATCTCCAAAAGACTTACCAAAGAAAGTTCTAATAAGGTTAGTCTGAAGACTGAGGGGCCACCTATCGGTGGCAGACTTCAAGTCAAAAGAATAAACCTTACTGAAACCTTTTCATCTATCCAACGAACGGCCGGAGCTGATGAAAAGTTCCATCCATTGGGATAGACCGAAGCGTGT